TGCATAAATATCAATCAATGTAATGAATTGTTTCAAGGCCGGGCCTAATTACCCTTTTCGAGAATTTCTTGATCCCCTCATTTTATTTATCGTTTGTTAATTTCCTGGTTTAGTGTGATAGGCATATCACATCTTATCTTAACACTGAATGAAAGTGGGAGAATTTTAATGAAGTTCAATCCAGACAACTCACTCCTAGAAATATATACCTTCATATTTTTTCTATTAAATATATATAATATAATAAATAATAATAATTAAATTTCATAGTTTTATATATATTTCATATTATCCTTATATTGACAATTTCAACAAACTGTTCATACTATGAGCATAGTATGATGGCGTTCGGGCAAGCATGCCCCCATCGTCTAGTGGTTCAGGACATCTCTCTTTCAAGGAGGCAGCGGGGATTCGACTTCCCCTGGGGGTAGGGTAATACGAAAGGAAGTTGATCATGGATTATCAATAGATTGAGAATTGATTTGTCCGGGGTCGATGCCCGAGCGGTTAATGGGGACGGACTGTAAATTCGTTGGCAATATGCCTACGCTGGTTCAAATCCAGCTCGGCCCAAGGATTCGCTGAGCCAAGATCAAATTATATAATCCTATAGCTAGCTATAGAAAGAATAAGAAAAAAACTTTCAGATATACCCCTCTTTTTTGTTCTCATAAATTCTGATCTTTTTAATAATCTAGATTCATATCACGATCTGTAAGTCTAAAGAAAAGAGCAAAGAACCGAAAAGACTCTTTTTGTTCATTGAACGATGGATTCTCAATCGTTTTGGCAATAACAAAAGGATTAAATTAATCCATAACACCTTATTTTTATTTTTGGGGGATTGTAGTTCAATTGGTCAGAGCACCGCCCTGTCAAGGCGGAAGCTGCGGGTTCGAACCCCGTCAGTCCCGACAGACCCAATAAAAACTTTTACTTTTCTATGAAAGGGGCGATGAAAGAGGGATAAGGAGCATAATTTTTAGATCATTAAAAAAACGGAACAGAATTTAGAACTTAACTCTGTCCTTCTTTCCATTTCCCCTCGATTCTTTGTTTGTATTTGTAACCAATGGAAGCGGAAACGCAGTTAGATGATATTTCATCAGGATGCTTGTACCCGGAAGGCTATAGTTTTTTTCGAAAAAGAATGAAAAAAAAGGCATTTTTTATTTGATTAGAAAGATTCGATATGGATAAAAGATCTTCCTATGTTATACTATTCAATTCTGGACGGTGAGTCGATTTGCTAGCTCAGATATTGTTAGTCACGATATTGGGCCGAGTCAATATCATTATCATCGAGATGTAATTCATCCCATTGAATTTACAGGCGAAAGGTTTATCATCTCTATGGGATTAAATCCCGAGTTATTGTGAAGTAAAAAAAAAAAAAACGAAAGATGAGATTATGGAAGTAAATATTCTTGCATTTATTGCTACTGCACTGTTCATTCTAGTCCCTACTGCTTTTTTACTTATCATATATGTAAAAACAGTCAGTCAAAATAATTAATTTGAATGAAACTTGACTTCGGAGTTCTTAGCAAGGATTCCCTTTTTTCTTTTTCGTCTTAAATGAAATGAGCGGACTAGAATCCGCAGTATTCTATGAGATCCGATAGTATGGTAGAAAGAAAAGAGTCATATATTTCTTTCTACCATACTATTTTTTTTTAGGTAGTTAAAAAAGCGAACTCAATTTCGTAGTACCCTTAGAGTCCACTTCTTCCCCATACTACGAGTGAAAGGGAAAATGTAAAGACTACCATTAAAGCAGCCCAAGCGAGACTTACTATATCCATGTGACTTGTGTCCCCTATCTCTCTGAATATGCAGGAATTATTCCATTATTGCTCACTAATAATAGTGGAATCAATGGTGCAGAGTCAAAAAAAAAGGGGGGGTGTTCTGCACCAACACTATTGATGAACTAATTCACTAAACCCATTTATTCTTAATATGATTTCTAGTAGAATCGGGAAACATTAAGCCCAAGCAAAATAACAACAGGTAGTGATGCCCTTCCAAGTATCGAGGGGATGTTACTAATAGAACATGTAAGATAATAAAATATCCAGTGTTTATTTTTTCGCCCTTCCTAAATAAAAATAAAAGGCATAAAAATAGGGAATCAAGACGGATCGCTATCCACCACAATCACAGACCTCCATTCCCCATTTGATCTAATCCTTACCCTCTCCCGATTCTGTCTTTTAAACAATCGTAAACTGGTCTAGTCTTGACTAGGACTAAGGTTACTGAATAGAAAAGAATTTATTTTTTTTTATATAAAAAAAGTGCCAATCTAATTCAAGGCCTAGTTAGTAGACACTACAGTAGTAGTAGTAGTGGAAGGGCTATCAAGACTTACCGATGACTCTCATCTTTCTTTTCTTTTGGTGAATCCTTGGCGCAAGGATTTACAGCCCTCTACAGATGTTTAGAATCAAAGAAGTATCAAAAGCTGCCCCCCCCTGGAGAATAATTCGTTGAG